GATGCTCTAACCTCTGAGCTAAGCGGGCTAACATAACCAAAATATGCGTATGCATAGGAATTTAATAAAAGGGATCTTAATTATAAATTGTTAGTTATTTATAACATAATTCAAATTAATACAAACATAGAAAATATAGAATATCCAATCCAATATTTCTTATTTATATTATTTTTTTGATATTTTAGTGCATAACATAAAGTACAAAATAGGGATTAATAATTAATATTAATATAATAAATTTCGATCGATTTATCAAATAGATATCTATTTGATTATTTCAAAAATATTATTATTGTAAATTTTAGTAAAGTAACTAATAATAATAATTAGGAATTTCATATTTCTAAATTAATGTCTAATTCTACATTAAAAGAATGGTTACTTATAGCCATTCGATTCGTTTTAGTTCTATCAATTCTATATGAATAAATGGATTGTTTATTTCAACAAAAACAAAAAAATGAAAATTTTCATTTTTTTGTTTTGTTATAGATAGTCTGTATCTGTTTGCTTTAAGGAAAAAAGAAAAAAATGAAAGAAAGATAAAAGCCCAACCTAGATCATAATAAAAGACTCCCAAGTTTTCAGTCGGAAAGAGAAGATAAAAAACTAAGATGAAAAAAAAAAAGAATCGACCATTCGAGTATTCAAAATTTAATGAAAAAATAATAGAAGTAGGGGCATAGAATCGAAATAGATATGTGGTATATATCTGTGTATATTGAATTGTGAATAGATAGATAATAGAATCATTTCTAATTCAAGCAAATAATGGTATCGAGTATAGATGAAAGAGGGGGATATGGCGAAATTGGTAGACGCTACGGACTTAATTGGATTGAGTCTTGGTATGGAAACTTACCAAGTGAGAACTTTCAAATTCAGAGAAACCCTGGAATTCACAAAGGGCAATCCTGAGCCAAATCCTGTTTTCCGAAAACAAAGAAAAGTTCATAAAGTGATAATAAAAAAGGGATAGGTGCAGAGACTCAATGGAAGCTGTTCTAACAAAAGGAGTTGACGATTTTTCCTTTTTGCATTAGGAAAATAATAGAATCCTTCCGTCAAAATTCCAGGAATGGATCAAAGATAAACATATATATACTGAAATAGTATTTCAATTGATTAATGAAGATCCATTTGTGATAAAAATATTCACAAATGAAAGATGTGAATCAAATCAATTCCAAGTTGAAGAAAAGATGGAATATTCATTGATCAAATTATTCACTCCATCATAATCTGATAGATCCCTTGAAGAACTGATCCATCAGACGAGAATAAAGATAGAGTCCTATTCTACATGTCAATACCGACAACAATGAAATTTATAGTAAGAGGAAAATCCGTCGACTTTAGAAATCGTGAGGGTTCAAGTCCCTCTATCCCCAAAAGGCCTGTTTAACTTTCTAATTTTTTCCCATACCCTCCCTCTCTATCTTTAAGTCGTTACTTATGTGCTTTATTCAGTTTATATTCAGTTTATTCTTTCACAACTAAATTGGAATTTGTCTTTTTATTTTCAAAAATTTCTTATCATAATTACAAGTCACAAGTTTTGAAATATATATGTGAAACACATAGAATTTTTTTTATGATAAACGTACAAATGAATATTTTATTTTTGAGCAAGGAATTCTCATATGCGTGATTAACAAAACAATACAAAATAATTCCTACTACTGAAACTAACTTACAAACTTTTCTTTTTCGTCTTTTTTTTTACTTAGTTGATATAGATTCATTGACATATACTCCAGTAATCTTTTAAAATAAAAATGAGTCTTATGCGTCAAGAATGGTCGGGATAGCTCAGTTGGTAGAGCAGAGGACTGAAAATCCTCGTGTCACCAGTTCAAATCTGGTTCCTGGCACATGATTCATTTGTCTGAATATCTATTTAAGTATCTGTAGATATATTTTTCCTAGATGATTAAAGAATAGATGCATTTTTTTAGGTATATTCGCTGAATCTATAATGAATTCTTTATTTATTTGATTTTGTTTACCTTTTTTCTGCGTTACAAAAAAAATCTTTCTATTTCGATAATATTCGAATGGTTTAATTAGTTGGTTGAAAGACCTAAAAGTCTACTCTAATAGAGTTCATGGGTGGAGTGGGAATATTCAAAATTCATCTTAGATGGATTACACAAAAAGAATCGAGCCCTTTTCTTTCTTTATGTTTTTTTTCCGTTTTCTTCATCTCCCTTGATCTTACTATTTGTTTTTCGTGGCCATATAATTGTTGATGTTGATGTGCACGTTAAATAGTTCATGATAAAGAATTTTTGTAGTTCATCCTATTTATTTTATCGGCTTGGCTCATAATAAATAAGTATTGTTCCTATTTTAGAATCTTAAAGAACCCCTATCCCATTTTAATCCCTATATTATTTATGAATTTTGTGATTTCTCACATACATAATAAGATGTGAATGATACTTCCATTATTCTGACTGATTTAATGTCAATTACTTTGTCTGATCTATAAGAG